TCCCCAATATGATATATGCATATGAGAAATGACAAATATCTATGATCTGCCTTCTCTATAAAGGACCCGAAATACCTTGCTTACGTATCATTGGGAAGTGCATTAACATAAATACGGCAGTAAGAAGAGGCAGTACAAAAGTGTGTAAACTATAAAAACGAGTCAAAGTGGATTGGCCGACACTAGCACTTCCACGCAATAACTCTACCAAAGGCGATCCTATTACAGGAATAGCGTCAGGTACACCCGTCACGATTTTGACTGCCCAATAACCAATTTGGTCCCGAGGTAAGGAATAACCAGTTACACCAAAAGATGCAGTCAATACACCCAAAACTACACCTGTAACCCAAGTTAATTCGCGGGGTTTTTTAAATCCCCCTGTAAGATACACACGAAATACGTGCAGAATCATCATTAGAACCATCATACTTGCTGACCATCGATGAACTGATCGGATTAACCAACCAAAATTGGCTTCAGTCATTATGTATTGAACAGAGGAAAAAGCCTCTGTAACGGTTGGACGATAGTAAAAAGTCATAGCAAAACCCGTAGCTACTTGTACTAAAAAACAAGTAAGTGTGATCCCTCCTAGACAATAAAATATGTTGACATGAGGAGGAACATACTTACTAGTTATATCGTCTGCAATCGCTTGAATCTCGAGGCGTTCCTCGAACCAATCATATACTTTATTGAGATAGGTAATCCAAGAGGACTCCCCCTCTGAGAACCGTATATGAGAATTTCATCTCGTACGGCTCAAACAGAAACACACAAATACTAGTTTCCACGAATATAGAAAGTGCAAAACTTCTTATTCTTATTCGCTTGATTCGATTTGTCCCGAAGATAGTAAGTAACAAAAAGACGGAATCTCTTCTTTCTTTGTGATGATAATGCCAAAAAATATCAAGTTGGCTCGTCCGTCTTTCTTTATGTTGATCGTTATGGGCCTCTTGAATCTTCTCTTCCCTATTTTTTTGTACGTAATGCGGATTTACTCTTGTTTTACTATTGATAGGAATTCTCTTGTTGAGACCCTATGAATCAATTAAAACCTCAGATTCATACTAGAACCACGATGATTTCGCCCCAAGCTAAACTCAAAGGTTCTCTGAGTAAAAACCATTTGATGATCACTTATTCAATGAGTAGATGTAATGACTCAACAAAATCTTTGTCCTTCGGACAAAAGAAGTCTGAAGAAAGAAAAATCGTTTGCTTTATAAAATACTTATCTGACATCTTTTTTTGAGTCCGGTCGCGAGGTCTGAATAGTAGGTATGAATCATAGTTCAAATATTTCTTTTCTTGATCTATTCTATATATTCCGTGTTCCAGATACTAGAATCAATATCTGACGAGATAGAATCATCTTGATAGAGACGACAGGCTCTTTCTCTGTATTATCAATAGGATCAATTATAACAAGTCACACGCTCATATTCCGGAAATACCGAAACAAATAAATTCCACAGTCGAACTACCAGAATGGTCTATAAATCCGAGTCTTAAGTAAATTTGTTATTTTGATCGAAAAACAAGGACTTCCTTGTTTTTATGAACCTAACTCATTGAAATTCCATCCAGTAAAACGGAAGAATTATAAATTTCCAAAATAATAGATAGGAATATCGCAAATAGAGCCATTGCGATTCCCATAAGTGGTGTAGTCCCCCAGCCCGGAGCTACTTTACCATATTCTGAATTCAATGGTTTCAATAAACTCCCTACGTTAGTTTGTCTTGGCCTAGATCTAGAACTACCTTCAACGGTTTGTGTCGCCATAAATCCTATTTAATCATTGGTTGAGATCTGTTGACTTTGTATACTATTCCGTTGTAGTTGTAAATAAACGATCTTATCGTAGATCCATTGTGATCTTGAAATTATCTCAAAATGGAAACAGCAACCCTAGTCGCCATCTCCATATCTGGTTTACTTGTAAGCTTTACCGGGTACGCCTTATATACCGCTTTTGGGCAACCCTCTCAACAATTAAGAGATCCATTCGAAGAACACGGGGACTAGACTAGTTGAAGTAATGAGCCGACCATATTATATCGGTCGGCTCATTACTTCAACTTCAGTTGAGATAATGAAAAATCATTTCGTTTTTTTAGTAGGAACCTTGGGCGGTTCTCGAAAAAAGATAGCGAAAAAAATTATCCCTAAAGTCGAGACTAAAAGGAATGTATAAACCAATGCTTCCATAGATTCGATCGTGGTTTACAATTATAGCTTCCACACCTATTCATTTGGGATCATTTACCATATAAAAAAGGGAAAAAATAAAAGAAAAGTGGGTAATTCAAGTCAAGATTTCTTAGGTACCCTATTCAATTCAAATAAAAAAAATAGAGGCGAAAGATACCGTAGCAATCTTGTATCAGACTACCTGTCTCCTTGTAGTTGGATCTCCAAGTTTTTGGAATGCTCCAAATTCCACTTGAGCATCCAAATCTGGATCAATACCAGCAAAAACATCTCTGAACAGGGTTCTAGCACCATGCCAAATGTGTCCGAAAAAGAAGAGCAAAGCAAACGTAGCATGCCCAAAAGTGAACCAACCCCTTGGACTGCTACGAAAAACACCATCGGATTTCAAAGTAGCCCGGTCTAATTCAAAAATTTCACCTAATTGGGAACGTCTAGCATATTTTTTCACAGTAGCAGGATCACTATAACTGACTCCATTGAGTTCGCCACCATAGAACTCAACGGTTACACCTACTTGTTCAACACTATACTTTGATTCTGCCCTTCTAAAAGGAACATCGGCCCTCACAATTCCGTCTCCATCTACCAAAACTACCGGGAATGTTTCAAAAAAAGTGGGCATACGGCGTACAAAAAGCTCGCGCCCTTCTTTATCTCTAAAGACGGGGTGACCTAACCACCCAACAGCTATTCCATCTCCGCTGTCCATTGATCCCGCTCTGAATAATCCCCCTTTTGCCGGATTATTACCAATGTAATCATAAAAAGCTAATTTTTCAGGAATTTTAGACCAAGCTTCCGATAAACTCAGATTTTCGGCTAGTCCAGCGCCAACTCTTCGATATATTTCTTGCTGGAAATATCCCTGATCCCACTGATAACGAGTAGGACCAAATAACTCGATTGGGGTAGTTGCTGAACCATACCACATAGTTCCAGCAACAACGAAAGCTGCAAAAAAAACAGCAGCGATACTACTAGAAAGTACAGTTTCAATATTGCCCATACGTAATCCTTTGTATAGACGTTGAGGCGGGCGGACACTAAGATGAAATAGGCCTGCTAATATGCCCAACGTACCCGCTGCAATATGATGAGAGGCTATTCCTCCCGGAACAAAAGGATCAAAACCTTCTGCGCCCCACGCCGGATTTACAGATTGTACTTTTCCAGTTAGTCCATAAGGATCAGATACCCATATTCCAGGACCGTATAAACCTGTTACATGAAATGCGCCAAAGCCAAAGCAAGCTACTCCTGAGAGAAATAAATGAATTCCAAAGATCTTGGGCAAATCCAAAGAAGGTTTTCCTGTACGTTCATCACAGAATATTTCTAGGTCCCAATACACCCAATGCCAGATGGCTGCCAAGAAACACAAGCCCGAAAACACAATATGTGCCCCTGCCACGCCTTCATAACTCCAAATACCCGGATTCGTTATAGTTCCTCCTGAAATACCCCAACCACCCCACGAATTCGTTATTCCTAAACGAGTCATGAAAGGTATAACGAACATACCTTGTCTCCACATTGGATCAAGAACAGGGTCAGAGGGATCAAAAACCGCTAATTCGTATAGAGCCATCGAACCTGCCCAACCAGAAACTAAAGCTGTATGCATTATATGGACAGAAAGCAATCGACCGGGATCATTCAATACGACAGTATGAACACGATACCAAGGCAAACCCATGGAAATACCCCTTTAGCAAAGAAAAATAGATACTATGTAACTTTATCGCATTGAAACTTATACTATGTACCTAACCTTTTCAGTGGATTCTGTATAAGAAAGGGTTACTATTTCTTCCGTTCCGTTGAAAATAACGGAAGAATTCTGTTCGTAAGAACAAAGAGAAGCAGATCTATTCTATACTCGATAAGTACCAATACGCAATGGGAGGATTGGTCCCTTTTTAGGGGAAGGAATGCATAGATACTTATTCATTATTCGAATGATCGACGAACCCGTTCGTTCAAATTTTTATTTATTTTGTCTTCCTATATAAACCTTCAATCTATGTATAAAATATAATAAACAGAAAAAAATGATGAAGACAATAAACCCATTCTTACGTTTCCATATTAAAGTGAAGTATAGTACTTAATTTTTTTCTTAAATTTAATGCCCATTGGTGTTCCAAAAGTACCTTTTCGGAGTCCTGGAGAGGAAGATGCATTTTGGGTTGACGTATAGTGCGACTTGTCAGACATATTGGGTTATACGGGATTTACCCGTTTTCTCACCCGATCGAGATATCCTCCGTTTCGCCCAAGAAATATTGTAAATATTGTATTGATTGAACCATTAATCATTCGGAGCGTGAAGTGAAATTAGATCAATTTATATTGAGGATAAATATTATCAATTAGAAGAATTTATGGTTGACTTGGACTAATAAAATAAAGTATCCAGGCTCCGTTCAGAAAATACCAAATCGATAATGGTAATATATGCGCGATTACCACTTGTATTATAGACAATTCTTATACTTATTATAGGGAGGGGTGATCTGAAACTGCCGTGCTAACCGGTATGATGAATACATCAAATAGTTTAGTTTGGGGGGAGGCATGAAACGAATTGAAAAAAAGTCGTAGCAAAAAGAAGTGGTACTGAGATCATTTGCCCTATATGTGCAAATAGAATTCGGACAGATCTTTCCCCGGAGTAGAACATAAACCTAAAAGAATTGAAAGAGCCCATTCAGGAACAAGAAAATGACATCGCGATTTTCATCTCGACGAAACAATACATCAATGAAAGGTTAATTCAATCAGTAAATTCTTTTTTTTAGGGAAGGGGCAAAAACTAATGTTTTTTGAAAAATGGAGGAAAACCCCCTTTTTTAGAAAAACGGAAATCTGTTACAAAAAAAGAGATAGGAATAGAATAGACACATTGATTCTTTTTTCGCAATTTTATTTTTGAACCGTATGCATCCAAAGGTGCACGTACGGTTCCTAAAGGATACAATTTTGTCCTAATCAACCGACTTCATCGAGAAAGATTACTTTTTTTAGGGCAAGAGGTTGATAGCGAGATCTCGAATCAACTTGTTGGTCTCATGGTATATCTTAGTATAGAAGATGATACTAAGGATCTTTATTTGTTTATAAACTCTCCCGGCGGATGGGTAATACCAGGAATAGCCATCTATGATACTATGCAATTTGTGTCACCCAATGTACATACAATATGCATGGGATTAGCCGCTTCAATGGGATCTTTCATTCTGGTCGGAGGAGAAATTACCAAACGTATAGCATTCCCTCACGCTTGGCGCCAATGAATATTTATTTGAAAAAAAAAGAAGAAGACTATGCCTTCGCCATATCGAATATGAATAATAAGTAATAATAGCATGGCACTTCGAGTTCGATATGAACAATCCATTATTGTTTTTCTTAACATGAGATTTTATATCGAGATAGTAGTATGAAACAGGGGTTATTTCCGATTTTATCTTATGTGTCGGGAGTACATTTCAGCGTCACAAACCATTTTCTTCCACACCAGAAGTCTCTTTACTGATATTTATGTTATGAAAAAAAGAGTACGAAAATGGAAAAAAAGGATCATTTTTACTTATTTTGATCGTATCAAAAAGTCAAAAAGAAACTTTGGGATTGCTAAATCACAGATGAGATAAATATAGAAAGCAACAGAACCATCATAGTATTTTTTTCTTCCTATGATACGAAAGGAAGGGTGGTAAATGGATCATTCAACGATTTGGATCGTAGGGATCCTATTTCTTTCTTCGATAGAATAGAAGGGAGGAAAAAGTAAATTCCATTGCAGAGCCGTATGCAATGAGCAAAAGATGCCTGTACGGCTGTTCAATTCTATTCTATTTTTTTCTTCTTGTTTTTTTTTATCCCTTACTTGACCCCAATCGTTCGAGATAGAAGAACCATTCATGCATAATGTTATATCAATATTATCAGGGTTATGATTCACCAACCCGCTAGTTCTTTTTATGAGGCACAAGCAGGGGAATTTATCCTGGAAGCAGAAGAACTACTGAAACTTCGCGAAACCCTTACAAAGGTTTATGTACAAAGAACGGGCAACCCTTTATGGGTTATATCCGAAGACATGGAAAGAGATGTTTTTATGTCAGCAACAGAAGCCCAAGCTCATGGTATTGTTGATCTTGTAGCGGTCGAAAATGAAAATACTGGGAATTCCGTGTAAATTCAATCCATGATTCCATTTCCAATTCAAACCATAATTCGAATTTTCTGTGATTTAATATTGAATCGAAATAATTCATAATCATAATTATCAGGTTAAGATCGATCTAAACCAAACTATTCTATCCATATATACGACATGCCAACTATTAAACAACTTATTAGAAACACAAGACAGCCAATAAGAAATGTCACGAAATCCCCCGCTCTTCGAGGATGTCCTCAGCGTCGAGGAACATGTACTAGGGTGTATGTGCGACTCGTTTAGATCATGAGTTCGAATAAATGAAACAATTTTTCCAGTACCAATTGCCAGTAACATAGGATAGATAGAGTGGAAGAAGGGTATTTATTACCTAAAAATGAGGATCTATCGATCTATCATATATATACCTATCTATCATAATACCTATATTGTTTGTGTATGGAATTTATGGTTTCCATTGGTGCAAATCCAATCACCTCCATTTGAGATGAGAAGAAATTCCCCATTGGTAGCAAATAGTTATCCATTAAGCGGAGGAAATAGTACTATAAGAAGCAAAAAATCATGTTCTTATTCTTGAAAGAACGGACTAACAAGGTCAGCTACCTAGCCAACTTTTATAATTAAATGCCGTCACTGTATGGATAGCCTTTTTTGTGAAAAGAGCTATCTATTATTGTATAATTGATGGGTAGAGCCAAAGATTGTGAACTATACAAGTTCACAATAACATTTGATTAAATGAAATGAAAGAGGAGGCTCCGGTGTATAGAGAGGACCTCACCGTTTACGAAGTAACCATAGAAACGACGGAACCCACTATTTTGATTTTTTTAGTATCAATAAAATTTCTTATTTCCAAGTAAAATGTCTGGAAGGAATAAAAAATCGTGGTTGGGAAGGTCATAGTAGCAAAAGCCATTGGAATTTTTATTTTATATATTGGAATAATCCGTTTTGTTATTAAGCAACCGGGGAATAAAAGGATGACTGAAAGAAGAAAAATCAATTAGTTATTCATTAAAGTTTAATTTGATTCAATGACCAGAGTTAAACGAGGATATATAGCTCGGAGACGTCGAACAAAAATTCGTTTATTTGCATCAACCTTTATAGGGGCTCATTCAAGACTTACTCGAACGGCTACTCAACAGAAAATGAGAGCTTTGGTTTCCTCTCATCGAGATAGGGGAAGACAAAAAAGGGATTTTCGTCGTTTGTGGATCACTCGGATAAATGCAGTAACTCGTGAAAAGGGGGTATTCTATAGTTATAGTCGATTAATACACAATATGTACAAGAAGCAATTGCTTCTTAATCGTAAGATACTTGCACAAATAGCTATATCAAATAAGAATTGTCTTTACATGATTTCCAATAAGATTCTCAAATAAAGGAAATTCTAAAGTGATATTAATATATAGAAATGATTGAAAAAGAATTCCCGGAGTCCCTTCTCCGGGAAGATAGAATAAATTAAGATTAAGTAGTAGGAATGAACGAACATCTTTCAATAAAAAAAAGATTTCTTCTTCCCCTATTTGTTGTTTCTTATAACACAAGAAGAAAACCTGGATTCTAGACTTTTTCAAACAAAAAAGAAATCCGAGCTTGAGTTCCGATTGGAGTTTTGGGTAAATTGAGGAGTATGTCTATTTATTTCTGGTTCTATGACCAGTAGTTCTAGGGATCGACTCGGCTCTCTCAAATTGTTTCTCATTATTAAGAAAAGGTAACAAAGATAAAATACGAGCTTGCTTTATAGCAATAGTAATTAATCGTTGTTGTTTCAAGGTCAATTTATTCACCCGTCTAGATAATATTTTTCCTTGTTCACTAATAAATCGACTAATTAAACTCATATTTCTATAATCAATTCGATCCCCCGATTCAATTGGGGGATAACGCCTACGAGAAGATCGCTTAGATTTACGAAAGGGTTGCTTGGATTTATCCATGGGTTTTTCCTTTTCTCTAAAATTATATTTTTTTTATTCATTTCAGATCCGACCAAAATAAGGTTTTATTTGTATTATATATGTGAACTTCCCCCTTTTCCTGCTTCCTGCCCCTTGGATTGGAAAGATCGAACACACGTTCCGCTCGATCTATTTCTTTATTTCCCCGTGAATCGTATGCTTGTTACAATAGCGACAAAATTTTCTCAAGTCTAATCGACTAGGCGTATTGTGTCGATTCTTTTGAGTAATATATCTAGAAATGCCCGGCGATTCTTTATTGACACCATTTTGGACACAATTGGTACATTCCAAAATAACTATAACTCGGACATCTTTACCCTTGGCCATAAACCTCCTTTACATTTTGAATCGACTTAACTCTTCTATTTTCGATCCGAACCGAAGAATACGAAAATAACAAAAAAAAATCAATAGAAGTTACTAACTAGAAATTCCATTTCTAAAGATTTCGTTGTAATTCAAATTAATATGAATAGAATATATAGTAATAATGTAAGTAATACAATTTTTTTCTAACTATCAATTATTCCTATGCTAATCCCAGCATTTAAGGATCCTCTTTCTATGCTATGATGGATTTCGTGCAGCCCGCCCTAGACTGTACTCCCCTTTCCATTTATGTTCTCCAAAATAGGATCTTAGATCCACAGGATTTTTGCTGAGGTTCAATACACTTTCTCTTTCCTTCCTATCCTAAAGAACTGAATGAAAAAAGGGTGGACGGGGTTTTAGTCACATCACGTATAATTGTATCCCAAATTTTCTTTATTTTTTGCATATCAATAACTAGAATTAAAAAAAGGGGAATGACAAAGCATCTGGGAATAAACGATTAATTTCTATCAATAAACCCGCTAAAGACCCAAACCAGAGAGTAGTTAGCACAGGGGCCGTGGAGAGATATGTTTTTATATCTCGCATTGAAAATCCTCCTTCTTTATTGTAATACATATATGGTCGGATGCTGTAGTTCAAGATCATTTGTATTTTTTTTACGTTAGGTTTCAGATATATATAATTCTTTTATTATATGAAACCAAAAATAAGAAATGACAAGAAAATTGTATATGGATAGAAGAGAAAATCACGATGTGGAAAACAATACATGGATTTTGTACAATGATACTGTACAAAAATTTGGAAAAGGGATGTAGCGCAGCTTGGTAGCGCGTTTGTTTTGGGTACAAAATGTCACGGGTTCAAATCCTGTCATCCCTACCTATTACTTCTCCTATGGGCAGTAACGAGGGATTAATATTAATTAAGTGAAATCGATTCAAATTGGACAGAATCCTTTTTCATTTTTGCATACCGATCGATGTATGCAAGCAAGATGGATTGGAGGTACAAAAAAATCCTTTTCTTTCCAATCGTATCCCCTGTCATAAGAAAGCGCTCTTAGTTCAGTTCGGTAGAACGCGGGTCTCCAAAACCCGATGTCGTAGGTTCAAGTCCTACAGAGCGTGATTCCGTTTATGTTATGCCGAATAAAACTTAACAAAACACAGTTGAATTGCTACTTGAATTTGACCCCCTCCTTACAGGAGGTCAATCAAAAAAATATTATTCAATCAAAGGTCCAACTGATCACCGCGTCTGTATT